CCCCAGGTTCCAGACCCAGGAGTAAACTTTCCCGTATGAGCATTCGGTACATGTATCAGTCCGTGGAAGAGTGAAAGGGTCACCACTACTGAGGATCCCCCCCTAATCTTAGATAGGTCGTCTGAGGGTTCGCCGCGGTTCATTGCTGTGCTTACACACAAGGCTACCCTTTTCCGAAAGCTCCGCAGGACCACCTACCACTAGTCTTCGGCCGGAGGGGTTTATTGCACAAAAAGGCCGGGGCGCAGGCTCCCGAAGAGAGAAGCCCAACGAATGTCAGATGCAAAGCCCCGCACCTCATTAAGATCATATTGGCATACTCTCCCAAAAAAGAAAGAGCAGACCCCATTGAAGACGAGAGTGAGGTACAACAAGGCCATTTCTGTCCACCGCCCTTCTCACGGAGCCGTACGTGGACGTTACCGCTCATACAGCTCCCAGCCAGCAAGCAGTTAGCCTTCCTCTACAAGGAATGGAAGTGTGGATGAATCGACATCAAATATAGGATTGTTGTTGTACACGACCATTCTAGTATCTGAACCTTATGCCTTTTATTTGACCTTTTAGTAAGTTTAGTAAGTGAACCGGGCGTACTCCTTGACTTGCCAACCGGCTCTTTCTTCTCTTATGATATTTCTAGTTACCCATCAAACATCCAATTGATAGAGGCATACTTGTCTATGTTATCCCATAAGACTTCAGTTTCAAGGGGTGTCAACCGGTAATAGAATGTAGCTAGATAACTTATGCCACAGCATTTATGTGGGATTGAGTTCCTGGAACACTAACTTCACCTTCAAGGTCTGATAGTGCTACAGTTAACACCAAGCCACAAAGAAGGCCCGGGTCATCCAGCAACTATGGAGTTGATTCATCTTCCAATGCCCGAAGAGAAGGAAGGTGGTAGTCTTGAAGAATGACCCGGATATTTTCTTAAGTGATAGCACCTGCTTAAGTAAGAAGGTCTTCGTGCACTTGAGCTTCTGTTCAAGGCGCAGAGGGGAAGATAGGCGTAGAAGGGCTTGCAATGATCTATTATGTTGAAGGTCTGCCTGCTGCGATTGAGGAATAAATCGATCATTTGACTAAGAGAAAAAAGATCTTCCGCGGGTAGAAAAGCTCCGGTACGCTGGGGGATAGGTCGATTTACCTGGTCAGATCAAATAGAGAGGCAAATGGTTTTCAAAGGGATCGAGAGAGTTAAGATCGTCTAGCTATGCCAATGGGGGTAATGACACGTGGCTACCATGGCCATGGAAGTACCGACCTGAGGGACTGACTTTGAAAGGTATATTCTCGCACTTATCCAAGGACAACTTCTTCGCTCAAAGACTTCTTGCTTATCTTCCCCGGTCTTTCGACAACGGGAATAAAGTGAAAAAAACTCTTTCTAGCAGACTCGTCGGCAGCTGACTCTTCCTTATTATTTTATTCCCAAACCCGCCATTTTTTTCTTCTTTTGTTGTCTTTTTGTCTATCTGTGTGATCTGATCTAGTCATGCAGTGGCAAAGGAGAGCGTGAAAGTTGCCCGAAAATTAGAATGGTAGTGAAATCCGTTGTCAATGGAGTAGGTGATCGAATGTCCAACTTTCTCTTGTTTAGGAGTGAATGAGCTAAGCCAGAATCTTCCTTACTTGCGGGATAAAGCAATTCCCTTTTTCTTACTAAATCTTAACTGATAAAGAAAATGAAGATTTTCTTTCTTTAATGCAGCAGCCACCGTGTGCAGAGCTAGAAAGAAGGCTTCTTAAGACATCGCTTTCTTACTCCTTACTACACTCTATAGTTCAATGATTGATAGGCTTTGGGCTCCTACGTTCACAATGGTTACTGATGTGCCATTAAGACCGTCTACGATCACTCTAAGAACGGTTCTTCCTCCAACAGCCTCTTCTTTCACTGCTTCTATGCCAAGGACTGAAAGTCTTCTTTGAATGGCTTTCCCGTTAGCCTGCTTCCTCTCCGTTCAAAGAGCGTTTATGCCCATAGCTTCTTTTGGCTTTTAAAGGCGTCACACCCACTTCTTCTTTCTCCCGTCAAAAGACAACCAGCCGGCCGATCGCTAATACAATACGGGGATAACCCGGACATGACCTCTGATTCCTGTCTTCTGGTCTCTTGTGAACGGACGATGATCCTGACTGTTCTAGAAGTGTTTGCAAAGCTTGCATGTCGACTAGGCGACCAGACGACTCGCTCCCCTACGATTACCAATTCTGCGAAGCTTTAGGTTGTATGCCCGATAAGATGGGAGTTGTACGGGTCTTTTAGTGTATTGAGGAAAGTGGAATCAGTCTCTTCTATCAATACATCTTGGCTGGCACATCTCTTAAATGTGCACCATTCTCCGAAGAATTCTATGCAGCCTCCAGTCGCCGGAGGGGCATTTCCCGAGACCAGGCAGAAGACGCTCCCTTCTTTCTAATTTCACCAACCCTCTCTTTCGACGCATTTCTTCCATCTTCTCCTTCTCTTTTATCTGACCCGATGAAGAGGGGATTTCAAAGATAGGGTTATAGTCCTATCAATAGGTAGAGTAGCTCGGTAATGAATAGCCCTACCCCTCTTACCCTGTGAAGTGAAGCAAGCAAAACCCTATTTTCTTTGCTCTCCTCTTTTCCTATCGCTAGCCACTTCAATCCAATCTTGCAACCTCTGCAAAAATACGGGGAAAACAGAACTTTTCTGAACAGTAAGCTAGTTGATCGAAAAACCTTCGCCCATAAAGTCAATCAGCAGGATCGGGGATGGGAACTCCCGTTTTCGAGGAAGTCAACATCTCTTCGAGCTTGGTCTGGACGAGAGCAGGTTCAGATTCGGGTTCAGAGGTCGGAGGGATGCTGGAGAATTCCATAGTTTTTGGCTTTTCGAACCGGTAAGTTCAATCAAAAAGAGATCGATCGAGGAGACCTTGCATTTGTTGCATAAATTGCTTTTCGACTCCGTCGAGTTCAAGCAAAACGATAAGGGTGAAGACTTCCTAATCAATAGGCACGCACAGGTGGGAACGAACTTCAACAATTAGAAAGGAGCAAGAAAACGTATGTGCGTAACTAAGGCGCAACGGCTTTCGCGCTAGTGCGCTCATCCGTCTTGCTTTAGGCTTTCTTAAGGGCGCTTACCCCTTGCTTGTTCGCAACGGCTTTCGCGCTAGCGCACTCACCCCTTGCTTATTGGCTAGTCTGCTCTTTCTGTTCTTCCTATGCCTGTTTTACGTGCTGAAAAAGACGTTGATTCGTCCTATAATAGTTGGGGGGGATGCCTTTCACGGCATCAAACGAGAGATTCTTCGAAAACGAAAAGGAAATGGCAAAAAAATCTATATTCGTACATATCCTCATTTCCTTCTTTTGATTCATCTACCATCGGTCACGAAATCCGCTCAGAGGAAGGTAAGAAAAGAAGCGACATAGGCTGCAATCGGTGGTGACAAGGCACCATTCCTTACAAGAATCGTTGAGAGCGGTGAGTCAGATCTGAAGGTGGAGGAAAGTCAGGCAAATCTGGCTTCTTTGCTGTCTAGGTGTACAGGTCTTCCCTTTTAATTATCCCTGCGGGAGGATGAAGAGCATTGAAGAAGTTATGATATCCTTCCAGGGAGATGATTTGAGTAAGGGTGGAGCTAAAGTAGCTTGGGATGGCCTTTGTCTCCAAAAAAAGGAAGGGCGCCTTGGAATTAGGTGTATCGAAGCTTTCCACCGAGTTGCCATGGTGAAGCACATATTGCATTTATGCACGGACAGCAACCATTCCATCTGGTCTGGTTTAGTTGGGTCAGAAATCATCTTATCAAGAATAGGAACTTCTGGACTCTGAGGATCCCTGGTGAGTCTTCCTGGATAAAATTCCTGAAATTCAGACTTCTTCTTCATGAGGAATTCTCTTTAAGTAGCAGTTTGCTTCCCTGGCATCGTTCCCAGCCATGCGCTTATACTCTGGCTTGCTTGCTCTTAGATGGAGGCTGAATCGTAGATGGGAGAAAGTTCTCTCAGAAGACCAGCTATTGGATCAGTACAAGCATCATATCTGCAATCCACCATCTTTGCTCGAACTCACTCACCTAGAGCAAGAACCAGGGGAGGGCATTTCTCTTTTATCGACCGTTGATTTTGAATTGAAGAATGGCCGCGAAAGCTTTTACATACCGCAGTGCAGTCAACATTGTCATCGCCAACATCTGATGTCCAGCCCGTGGAGCAATTGCCTTGGGAGATGCTAAGACTTTCATAGACCTATATGAAGAGGGCTATTCGCATGGAGAGGAATAGGGATCATCGCACCGGAAATAAGAAAGAGTCTTTTCTTTTCCCCTAAAGGGTGTCTTATTTCTTATGTGTATTTTATGATTTCCCTAAAGAGGAAAGATATACGAAGGGTATTTTCATTCATCCTGTACTTCATTTCTTCTTACTATGGAGGCTTCTTACCTTTCTTTTTATTCTTTCTCTTACTTATTAAGAGTAATAAATAAACAAGAGCTACAACAACTCGAGTGTCAAGGCCAGAAGGAGGCAAGGGAAGTTTCTTTTGGTAAGCTTCGCCCCAGCAAGAAAACGTATGTGCGTAAGCGCAACGGCTTTCGCGCTAGTGCGCTCATCCGTCTTGCTTTAGGCTTTCGCGCTAGCGCACTCACCCCTTGCTTGTTCCTTTCAGTCGAGTCACTTCGCCCCTCAACTTATCCGCTTATCGGAAAGAGCATGGACCTACTACCTACAGGCAGAGGCAGGACAGAAAACTGATTGGCATCCGATTGTCGGTCATATCTATTCTTTGTTCGTGAAGTCTACAAAGCGAGCCGGGAGATAGCGACCTCTTCAACTCCACTACTACCTGTACTCAAGTACAAGTAAGAAAAGACACCATTAATACAAGAAAGGAGGTCTTTTTTTATGGGAAGCGAAGCTATCCTACTTCACTTCCTATCTTGACTGGATCTATTTCCTCCTACGGACCCTTGACTTCTGAACTCCCCTATCTACTAGATGAGGTTTGAGGTACTCAACTAGAAGTACAGATACGCTTCTAAGCTTTCCTATTAAACAAATTGAACACTTCCTCTTATATCTAGAATTCTTCTACCCTGACCGTTCGTTCACTTTCCCACTTAACACTGAACTAGCAGTGATATTACATATCTCGCTCACAATTAGATATTTGGATTTTCTTTAAACTGAGACAGCTCCAGCAAAAGTCGTCCCCTGCGGAAACAAGTTAAAAACTATGCGGGAGCGAACAACTTGAATTTTAAAGCAAAGCGCTTAGTCTCTCTCGTAGCGGTCTGCCCTTATGGATTGAAGAATTATGAGAACTTGGGTTATCGGTTGACTGGTTCGTTGGCCGGGTCAAGGCTGCTGCCCAAACATGAACATGAACCATGGAAGGAACCCATAGATGGTACTGCTTTTCTTTTGGAAGAACAAAACGAAAATGCTGGCTCCCCTTAAAAGCTTGAACTCACTTTGCTCTCACAGCAGATGATTCAAAGGGTCTGGCCTCCCCTTCTGATTAAGATTAAGATCCAATTCCTTGTGAAAGGGGATGATACATTTGATCTCGACATCAATCAAATCAAAGATTAAAAATTCTGTAAGGTTCGCGAGAAAATCAAATTTATTGGTCATACCATTGCGGGTGCTAAAATGAGTGGATTCGCTTTTCACCTTGCCGTATCTTAAGTATGTCGTGGACTTTCCCTGGATTATCGACCCAGAGCCGGCTTTAGTACCTATATCTTTCCGGCCTAAGGCTTTCCTATATTGAATCTTCCTATTCCATCGATTCAGTTGCAAACTATCCTTCCTTATGAGCTCCCCCCTGATCTTATAGCGGATTGGACTGCTTCTTTTTTACTTAGGAAGAAAGAAGTCTAGTTACGTGGGAATTGAAAACTAAGGGATTGCTTTTGGAATCCCAGACATTGAGCATTTCCATTTCCTCCTTCAATAGTTTGTAATGCGCTTAAGGCCGACTGTTAGCAGGGACCGTTAGCAACTGTAGCTGTAGAAGTCCGTTCGGTAGAGGTAGGGCCCGGGACTCCTTTTTTAGAATTTGATTCTCCTCTCCTTGCTTGTGATTCAACCAGGAGTTATTCGCTACGGTAGAATAGACTGTTGAAAGGAAATAGAAGCTTTCTCAGTCAAATTTCTCACTTTCAATAGGCCGGCTGTTTGCGACGAGACAGGTTTCGTAGAGCCTTGCAATGAAATAGATCCGTCCTTCTGGTTGAGTAAGGATCATAGCCGAAGTCCTCACCTCAAATCTCATTAAAACGCTTGAAAGCTTCAATCGAAGGACTGATAGTAAGCGCAGAAACCTCTTTTCTAATGACTTTTAGGTTGATTACTAGGAATGCTTGATGTACTGATAGTTGAGTAGGGAAAGGAGTTAAAATCCATAAGAAGTTCTAGTGTAGGCATAGGGCAAGCGGATCTGTACTGATAAAAGATGAGATCGGTTCAGGAACCAAGCCACTGGAGTGGGAAGAAGGCCTTCGACTCGTGTGGGATTTGCGGTAAGCAGTTCGTTCTAGCCTTAGTCTAAAAGAAGAAGTCATACTATGCCGGAATGGTTTTTTATACAAATAGTCTTTATATGAAATTCTTCCTAGAGGAATCGATAATGATTCATGTGAAATAAAAAAAGAAGGAATCTTTAAAAAAAAAACAGAATGATTATTTCAGGGCTACACACTACTCTTTTCTTTGTTCTTCTTCGAAAATGAAGAATAGAGGCGAGTAGTCAACAAGGCGGAAAGGAATCCATTCTTTGGAAATACATAAGAGAGTAACCTCGAATTCGCAGTAAGAAGTATGTAAAAACGTGGCCCTCGAGCTATAATGGTCACAAATACATTATCTGCCTTTAATTTAAGCCTGGGTAAACTTTTGAAGTAGTAGGAAGAAGAGCGACTCTTCCAGTTGGACCACGAGAAGCATAAGCTCGATCGGGATCTATATATGCAACTTAGTCAACAGCTTTAACTGATGCTCGGCCGCTCAGTATGCTCCCCATGCTACTCACTCTGCGTTGAGGTGCCTCCACTGGCTCGGATGCTTCATTTTGGCCTAGGGTAGCATGATAGTACTTTGAAAGCTCTTTCCTTTCTTACGTCCCCCGTACCTATGTGAATGGAATGAATCCTTTCTGAGAGCATCCGCATAGATAGTGAATGAGCCCTACTGAGGACGGTTGGGAAGAGAATAGCATACGAAGATCGAGTAGAGGTAGTAGTTGGATTGTTCGCATGTGTCCTAAAAGGTGCCCCATCTGCTTGTTATTGAAGCAATTCAAGCAGGTAAGACCTTGAGCAGTCCAGTCCCGAGAATACTTCCTATAGTTGTTTACCACTGAAGGGTAAAAAGATTAGAAACTAGCTAAAGACCAGCTACGTATCAAGGGCTCGGGCCTCGCGCATCCTTTATGAGTTGACTAGCTCTCTCTAAATAAAAAAGCTTTGTAGAGGCGATTCCCTTGGTCTATTATCGATGATTTTTTTAGAAGAACTGCGGCGCATGATTTGTGAAGCTTGAACAAGCACCTCTCTGGGCTATCTATAGAAAGCGGATTCTCCTCGCAAAGGTGGTCTGACATGATGAGAACAAAGGGTAGGAATGACCAGGAATTCGTCCTAAACTAAAGTATGTGTGTCATAGGCTGACCGCACGAGTAGAAGATCTGGCAGGGTCCCTCGTCTCTATGCCCTTTCCTTCATGAGATCGCCCGATTGAAATTGAGGATGTCCCACCAAACAGGGTAACGCTTTCTATACAGAGATAGGCGCATCAGATGAAAGTGTTTCACGGTCTCAAGGAACCTTGTTTGACTTTTTTTTTTCATAGGCAAGACTAACTAGTAGTTCCAAAGAAAGGAGCATCTGGCATAGGAAGCAAGCCTTGGGAAGGCTTTCTCCGTATGATCGGTTCTTTTTTCATATGTAGGTTCCTTTATCTTTACTTTTTGCTTGCTCTTGAAAAGACCGGCAAAAGGTTCACTTTCAGGTAAGTCCGATCTCTTAGTCCCGGGGAACTGCTTCCGTGACTGGAGTTGCTACAATTTATTTTTTGGTAGGGCGTAAGGGGCATGCCCTGAGATTGTTGATTCAATAGGAGCCTCTTTTCGGAGAGCTAGGAGATCTTTGGGTGGACTATTCGGGGTCCTTAAACCAAGGCTTACTAAGCTAAGGTTCTACCCAGGCACGCAATCCACTTGCCAACTGAGCCAATTCAAACTAAGATCAGTAAGACAGGCTAGTGCCTTCCTTGGCTTTAAAGCAAAATGCAGCAATTTCTCTATAATACGATACCCTCAAAGCAAATGAAAGAGATTCAACAAGACCTGGTGAAATGAAAGCCCTCAGTCTCTACTGCCAACTCCTTTCACTCCAGTTTATCCTCCAGCACCGCTTAGTGATTCAATCACAGCTTCTACTGTAACACTGGCTACGAGAGCAGTAAGAGCTTCTCAAAGGGAGAATCTGACACTAACACTAGGATCAGTCTATGCGTGGACTGATTGGACGAGCATCCGCTTTTCGGCATATCGATACTTCTTCTTCCTCAGCGACTTGGCAATAGCCTCCACATGGGCAAAGAAAGGCAATGAAGATTGTTTAGATATCCTCGTCAAAGCAAGGATAGATGGAGCCTATTTGGGACAGTTCACTTCTTTTCCAGCGGGAGGCGGTGTAGTCGGAATGTCTTAGCAAGAATAGGTTTTGCAAGAATCCACTGTTTAGCGGGATAAACCCTGTGGGACTGAGGTTAGTAATCGCTTCAAGAATCGACCGTTGATTGGGGGCTTGGAGCAAGAAAACGTATGTGCGTAACTAAGGCGCAACGGCTTTCGCGCTAGTGCGCTCATCCGTCTTGCTTTAGGCTTTCTTAAGGGCGCTTACCCCTTGCTTGTTCGCAACGGCTTTCGCGCTAGCGCACTCACCCCTTGCTTGGTCCTTTCCCGTGCCCTACCTCATTCCTTTGCTGGCTTGAATTCCATCTCTTTTCTTCTTTGTTTGCGAGAGTTACTCATAGGACGACCCCCCGGTAGACCAAGACTTGAACGGATAGAATCGTACTACCGCTGTCGATGCCGGTGCTGCTTGCCGACGGCCCTTCGCTTACTTCTCTGGAGTCAACGATGCCGCTTTTTCCGTCACGGAAACTGCTTGCTGTGCCCGGGTCAAGGAGATTCGATTTGCTTGGTTGGGTTCTTTGCTTGCTTATTCCACTTCTTAATCATCCTTCATTTCACTAATTCGTATTAACATGGACCTAAGATGAATTAGATAGGTTTTACACTTTTCTCAAAGAAAGAGGAAAGGTTGGCAGTTCAGGCTTCAGATGGAATTCAAGGATAAATTCAATAAGACAGAGCTTCCTCTGAAATAAACCTACTTATTTGATTGATGTTCAGTTTCCCCGCTAAGTAAGGAGCGAATAAAGCTCTTTGAAGGACGAATGCTAAAAGAAACTATTTACGTAGTAATAGTAAGTAGTAGCGAGAACAGGAAAGGTATAATTGCATCAGTCCTTCCAATCAAGCAAGCGACCAACGATTGCCATCAAAGCAAGAAGTATAGACTATAGACTTGCAGGATCAAGTGGGAACTTGACAGGTCTCGCAGCTACTAAGCTTTCAAAAGGGCGGCGCCCACCTGCGCTTTGTGCAGAACTGAAAGCTTAACGCAACCGACATAGGTAATCAAGCAGCAATCGAGAGCCGACGGTCTGATTCCACCTAGTGGCGAATTAAACCAACAGAGAAAGCAACCAACGTTTTTGAAGACTACCTACTCCGCCTTTTTATCTGATTTCATCGTACTGCTAGTCGTTGTTATTCCCCGCTAACGAGTTTATCTGCAGTTCGCAATCATGCTTTATTCCCTTTTCTTTTCAAGTTGGAAAGGGGTTCGACTCAATACTCTTGTGTGTATCCTTTGGCCACCAATCTAGCCTTCAACCCCTCAACTGCTCCATCAGCTTTTTGTTGACTTTATAGACCCACTTGTAGCCAATGGCTTCTTTCCCTAGAGGAAGAGAGACTCAATCCCAAGTAGCAAACCATTCTAGTGCTACGATCTCTTTCTGCATAGAGCTGCCAGCAGGGTTGAGATATGGCCTCTGCAAAGGTATCAGGTTCAAAAAGATGGATGAAATTGCAAAAAAGACTCGTGGGAAGTAGACAGAGACTTAGTTGATACAAACCTATGAATAGGAAAACGAAGACGGGTGGATCTACGTACCCCGAGAATAGAAGCTAGAGAACCTAAGTCTGAAGAAGAGTCTTGGTTCGAAGTATAGGGAGAGAGGGAGACCACTGAATCAGTTGGCTCAGCTCTGAAAACTGAGTGACGAGAATCTGTCTTCACAAACCTGCGAAACTTCCCCTTAAGCTGATCAAGCTGCTGATCACTCTGGTCACCCGGATCTTGCTGACTCTATTAAATCGGAGAATTCTGATGCTGTCTCACATAAACTCCTCAATAGTTCCACCCCTCCCCTCTAAGGGGAGACAAGGGAACATAATGGCCCACCATCACAGGGAATCTCAAAGCCCCGAGCTCCGTAGTAAGTTCGAAAAGGGTGACATGTCGAGAAAGGTGGAATCGTCGTGTAGAAGGATCATTAACACTTGTAGCCCTTTTGAGAGAGGGGTACCCCAACCTCACTCAAGAAAACACATAGAGTGAGATGTAGGGCTCAGTTTGTCTTGTGCAGGAGATGGAATTTTCACAAAGCACGTGCATCCGAATACTCTGAGGTTTGAATAGTCATCTCTTTGAAAGAGAGTAAAACGCCCAAAGATAACGTGTAGAGGAGATCGCTCACCAATAATAGGAGCCATCGTCTTCTTACTCAGATAAGCGGCCATCATGAAATTGGCTTTACTAGGGATCCTATAATAGGGAACTTTCATTCCCAGTAGAAGTCCTCGAGCAACTTTACTAATACTAATAAATAAGGGGAAGGCCCAACATTTTCTATTAGTATAAGGAAGGCGCTAGCTAGCGCCCAACCTATACAAGGGCTTTCCACCTCCATTTGGTCGTGCTGCTATGATGTAACGTGCAGTCGTCCCAAGGCAGCAGGATGTATGGTATAGGGCCCCCTATTTTATCTCCCAACAAGTCCTTTATGGATTTCGAGTCGGGAATAGAGCTGTGGCTTATTCGGCGCTATATCACAATTCATTCTCGGGCATAGCTGTTCACGAAAGGTGGCATGGGACATCTGTCAGCGGCGGGAGTCTTACATCCGAGCGAGAGGTCAGACCAATCCCATTCATCCTGGTCTGATCCGAACAGATCTTGTTGAATGAATTGATCCATTGTTGTATGCCCTACTTCTTAGTCAATTTATTCCTACTCGGACCCGCCGTACTTCCTTTGACTACTCCTGAGATATAGTGGAAAGATTTTGTTATGGTGGAGAGTGGGGAGTGAAAAGACCAATGCAGCAGAGAAGGACTGCATGAATCGGAATCCACTTATTAAGACAGACGACCGAGAAAGAAAGGCTCCGCGTTCGAACATTGGTTGATCTTAGCTTAGCGTGCTAGCCGCTGCTTCATTTCGTATAGTGATAACGCTTTCTCTTTCTTAGCGCTCCGCCCCCCTTGTATAGTAAGGGCTACTTTGGTTGCGCGGCTTTCTCTTATAGGGTGACTTGACTCAGCTTGACCTACTTGACTCAGCGGTTAGAGTATCGCTTTCATACGGCGAGAGTCATTGGTTCAAATCCAATAGTAGGTAAAACCGACCGAAACCCCTGCTTTTGCCAGCATGACAGCAAGCACGGACTGGCAGCAAGGAGTCGAATGATCAAAGCATTGGTTGCTTCCACCTGTGGCCTTCTTCGACCGCCTTGACACCTTAATATCAAGGAACCCCCCCTATTCCACAAGTAGGTGGAGACCTGGAGGGTCGGAAACCCCAACGGGAAACCTTTCACCGCGCCACACGATTCTTTCGCGAAGCGCTCTTTCCACTCCTGCCCCCGCAAGCAAAGAGGTTTCAAGATAGCAGGCGACCAAGTGAAAAAAAAAAGCTCCGAGCAAATCTTCTAGAGAGCGTACCCTTAGTTTCTACTCTTTCTCTATTCTAAAACGCAAAATTGAAAAAAGCGGCTAAATCTTGCATATAGGCAACCAACTGACGACGTCCTCTTTTTCCGTAAGAGGCGTTGCAAGCAAATAGTTTTTGAAAAGCGGCGAAGCTTGTAGAAAATCGAAAAGTTTTCTTGTTATTCGTAGAGGGGTCGCGGAAGAATATTGGGTTCGAATCCCATAGCCCCCATGTGGCGAAAGCGGTTAGTTTAACTAATTTAACTAATACTACGTCTTATGTATTTCAATTTCCTTTTATATCTATGCAATGATCAAAAGCTCCTCCTTCTATTTTTTGCTCTCCCAATTGTAAAGAATGTCCCAAAAAGAGTACAAATCCTTTTCTTTCGTATAGCAAGGCTAATCTGTCTTCTTATTCTCTCAAAGGTCGCCTTTGCGCTTGGGTTACTGTTTATGGATGAACTTTCGCAGCTTGTATCCATGCGCTCCATTTCTTCCTTCGTCTTCGTCGGCAGGGGGTCTCAATCAACCTCCTGCGCCTTCTGGCGATTCTGCGTTCTTTCCTATTTCTCAATCAGACGAGGGCGAGGAGCAGCCTGCAGGTACTTCAGAAATAGAGAAGGCTAAGGCAAAGCGGGAATCATTAAATCGATTTCCGAAGCCCCATCCCCGAAATATAGCATTTGAGAACGCGTTAATACGACAAGATCATATAATGGAAAAAATGGCGAACATTATAAAGGATCAAGGGATCCACCTGGAGGATCCACTCGACATAAAAAGGGGGGTGGACCTCTTTCTCCATGACATAATGCAAATGGAGTCGAGGAGAAAGACAGCTACGCAAAATTCTGACAAGTCTTTCTTCATATTGTAAAGGGGCGCAAAGCAACTCGACTAACCAAGCAAGGGGTGAGTGCTAACTAAGAAAGCCTAAAGCAAGAAGCAAGGGATGAGCGCACTAGCGCGAAAGCCTAAAGCAAGAAGCAGCGGATGAGCGCACTAGCGCGAAAGCCGTTGCCTTTACAACAGGGGTGAGCGCACTAGCGCGAAAGCCGTTGCGCTTACGCGCATACGTTTTCTTGCTGCGCTTTAGTTTTCTTGCTGCGCATACTCTTGCTGGAGCGAAAAGCCACTCGAATTATAAGTAAGGAGAGGAGCTCAAACAAGGTTCAAAGATCCCCTCCCGGTTTAAAGAAAGCCTTTCGGGTTAGTGAGGAACATGATAGTGAAAGAGAGAAGAAAGGAAATCCGTTTATGGCGGCTTACCTTCGTACATTCAAGAACAGTTGTGACTCCTTGGCATCTATCAATGCACCGGTGTCCCAATCTGATATGTTTACATTCCTTCTTGCTGGCCTGCCTTCGGACTATGAAAGCTTTGTCACTACGGCGAAGCTTCAACGACCAAAACCAACTATGGCTGAGCTTCGGTCCAGCTTGTTGTTACATGAGTCTTGCCTTCAGCAGATGCATCCTATTACTATATTGATGATCTTGTATACTAACCGAGTCCGCACTCGCCCGAGAACACGTACGTCCTCCCTGTAATTGTCTTGCCTTTGTTATGGTTTCAGGGCCTACGTCTACCCGTATGGAGCCACCATCATTCGCAAGGCTTGCTTTACATTGGACCCGATGTTGAGCCTCTCATAGCCTAGTACCGGTGAACTAGGCAAGCGACCCTGCAAGGCAGCCAGCCTTTCTGCAAAATAAATGTCCGCCTCTTAGCTGCTTTCGGGTGATTGGAGAATAGCTGTAAGGAATACTAAACGAAAGTATGCAGCGAGGCAAAGCCGATTGAGAATATGACGGTTAGCCCCTCGGCGCTTGGGAGGCATCCTATTTAATAAAGATTCTTCCTCTAGTCGAATAGAGTATTAGTCCGCTCCATTCTATTCCCCATTATTTCACTTTCTCGCTATTCGAAATATCATAAGAGAAGAAAGCTGGCAGGTTGGATCCTAGGGTAGATTCCTGCTGTTGAATGATCGACTAGCTTCCTCTTTAGTTGTTTGATATTGGGTTCGTGTTCAGTGTACCGCTCTTTTTATAGAAGGGCAGCTTTTTTGATAGATTCTGGCCAGCCCAAATCAAATATTTTATCTATACTATACGAAATTTGTTACATTTCTCGTTGGGGAGTCGAACCCACCGCATAGGAGCGGCAACCCTTACATCTCTGAACGACCGAAGAAGTTTATTCTCTGAGCTGAAAGTAAAGCATCGAATTTGAAAAAGGATGCTGCTTCGATAACAAGTACACAGGGATTACATGACTTTGATAGGTGCCGAGAATAAGGAAGCACTTTCTATCAGATGTTGAAAGAGCTTCCGAGAAAGCATTCCTCGTTGCAGCTACAGCCGTAGCCTGCCTTTTCGTTAACTGGATCCCCTATCTCTACTTTTGAGGGAAGGTTGGTTAGCTCTATCGAACGAGGGTTAGGTTATCAAAGTTTGAACAAACAAAGGTAATTCTCAAAGACTATTCAATTCGTAGCGTCAAGCGTCGATACTGACTTCCAGGAGACATCATAGATGTAACGAAAGAAGCGAGGTTTCTATTTAATAAAAGGTAGCGTAGCGATTCAAAATGTTGATTGGGGGAGAGATCTATGTGTCATAGGATCTATCGTCAGGGTACCTTTCATCAGTGGACGTCAACCTTTCTCTATCGTCAATCGACCGCTCTGCGGAATCTCTTCAATCTCGGAATACGATATCACATCCTCATTTATTAGGTTATTATTTTAATCATCCCGGTGATAAAGAAGGCATGCAGATTTAAAGTATTGATCTAAACAGACATGAAATGAACAGCTCTATGAGGCCAAATTCCAAGTCAAAAGAAAATTATAAGTAACGAGAAGATCAAAATTCTTGAACAGAAAAGTCGTAGCGCGCTTAGCACTCAGTGCCAGCAAGACCTTACATGCGTGGAGCTTTAAAATGGTCATACACATACATAGATCCCTGGGGAATAGGTCAGGAAAAAAAAGGGGGTTGAATCACAGTTACATGGGTTGAGCTTTCAGTAAGCCCTTATTTCTCGACTCACTAGACGGGGAATATGCGTACAGTAAAAAATGAAAGCAACTAGCAATGCTACCATAAATCAAGGAGAGTTTTACCAACCCTGCCATCCTAGAACGTTAGCGTACAAGAGGGGCATTTCTCAATGGAGTTAGTCACACATGGAATCTCAGATGTGGAAGTTTTATGGAGATTTATTTGGCGTTTAGTTGGCTGCACTGACGGTCTCACCTAAGATCCTTAGTCTATCCGAGGCTATCGTTAACTGGGGCACGATAGAACCGATGGTCAGTACCTCTTTACTAGGGAAGGGGTTCCCGGGAGATAGCTCTGGTTCGTGCGCATTAGAAGTAGACATGATGTCTTAGCGCGCATCGAAGCGACATGCGTGAAAGACCTTGCCTCAGTGCCTTTGAGGGATTCCTTCTCGCTTGCTTGCTGTCTAAGCTCTTCGATCCTGCCCTGCTTTGATTCTTGCGCTTGCTTGTGCCCCCTTCTTTCTTTGGCGCTTGCCTGGATCGCTATCTTACTAGCAGTAGTGCTGTTTTCTATTTGAGCTTCCCTTTTTCCGCATAATGATTCTTTTTTTTTTTTATTAAAACCACCCGCCTGTGTGGGCTTTTATTAATAATAAAACCTCAAATGGGAAGAGTACAAGTAAGGAGGGCCAAACCTTACTAATCCTAGTGAGGAAAAAAATCCCGTGGACATGCGTGAAGGAAATAAGAGCTAGAAAGAATCAAAAATTCTATGATCATCACAGAGTTTATAATGTACTCTATGATGATATTACAATGGACAATACTAAGAAAATGATATGAAATAAAGGCTAGAAGGAAGGATGAGTCACTACCAAACTCCCACTTCCTTTTACAATTGATCTTAATATAAAAGCAAAATGGCCCTAATATTCTAAATTGATATAAACTAATTTGAAATTGTTGCTCTTTGTCTTGTTGGTTGTCTAGATAGCATCTCCACTTCGAATTAGACTTTGTCATTGAGCTCAACTGTCAGACACTTTAGAAATTGGATTTAGTAGAGCTAGGAGCCTTCTTAGCTAGTCTCATAGAAGGTGCTCTTGGGGCAATTGGATACTTCTTGTTCCTCTTGGAAGACTTAGGCAAATGCCTAGGAGAGATATCTGCTGATCTTGCCACAAGTGCATAGTTCTGCGCAATTGATTCCTCATCCCTATCTTCATAATCATCCTGCTCTAACCCCTGGAATTGACTTGAAGCTGATATTTCCAGATTTTGTGACTCAAAAAAGAGAGAATTACCTGGCTGATTTGCTGCATTTTTCTGTAATACCAATTGTTTATGTGACTCTTGTTGCTTTTGTTTCACTGCTACTGTGGGTAAGGCATCAAGTTGCACTTCAAATTCCTGCTCATCTTCACCCACATGCTGAATTTCAGTTTCAATACCTTGTAGAATTTCACCATGTGCAGCAATCACCTGCATATCACCACCCCTACCAGTAGATGCATCCTGAGTTGGCAAAGCCGTCTTCGAATGCTTAGTGGTATTTGCTGCAGTACCACTAACCTCCGGAACCACATGTGAAAGCTGCAATTTTGTGGAATTGTTTGGGGCATCTGGAGTTTGTAGCTGTTTACCCGATGCTTATGTATCTATAACACTATCTCCAGGTTTAGGTGCAAGAGGTACAGCTTCATTCTGTGTATCTGCATCCAAACCTTCCTGATCCTCCATATCTTCATTATCATTCCCAATATCATCAACCGCATCACTCCATCTAGAAGTAGATTGAACACCATGTTGAACCATTGCTACCTTGTCTTGGTTATCAGAACCTGAAACCCTAGGGTTTGCATGGGAGGTGGGGTCCACAGTTTTAACAGTATCAGCTGCATGCAACTTAGATACTATACCATCAGGTTGCACACTAGAATTTGCAGCAGCACCATGCATTCCATGCTGATTAATATGGGACTGTAACTGAGTAGCATCACCAAGTCCCAGCTGCAGATCATTCTCAGAAGTCACACCTTCCCCACTCTTTTTACCTGCTGATTGGTCATGCTTCTTCGACTGTAGAGAAGGAGTTGTAGCAGACTGGTCTATAGTTCTGTCACCTGGGGTTGAGCTATGAGTTTCTTGATGCTCAGAAGAGGCATCATAGGTTTGTGAAGGTACCTCTTGTACAGAGGTATTAATGATTACCAAAGGCAGCTGCTTCTCATTCAAGATAGGGTTAGGATTTATATGGGAAGCAACCCTAAACCCGGCAGGCTTCGAAATCCCTTTCAACCTAGGATTTGGACTAGTTGGCTCAACTATCCTAATCCCAGTAGGCTTAGGGTTCGAAACTGGAATCATAGGCATGAGTTGCTCGATATGGGACATTGGAGCCTTACCTTTGTCAATTCGTTGTGGTGCCTCATCTACAACTGCAAGCTCCATACCAACAGCAACTTCTTTCTCCATCTCCTTGGCAGATTCTACCACAACAGCATCCACACATTGAGTTTGTGTACCATCTTCCACAGCAGGAAGAGATTTATTTCCTTTGTTCTTGCCACCATTCCTTTTTCCTCCTTTTAAATTATTCTAAACATCTCTTGCATCAGTTTTTTATTTGTAGCCTGATCATCATAATTCCCAGGCTCTTTATCTCTTCCAACCTTCGACCAACATTTGTCTTCCACATGCCCTTGGTGCTTACACAGCTTGCAATACGAGGGGAGCTGGTCATATACAATTTGTTGGCAAAATTCCCTAACTCTTCCTGTATCTTCAAACTTGCATTGCAATCTCACCCTTTGTGGCAACTCTCTGAGAAGGTCGACTTCAACCTTTACTCTAGCTGTCCCAGGCCTAGTACGATCATGGGTGGCCTTATCCACAGCAATAGGCCTTCCCACAGCTGAGGCAATGGACAATATCGCATCCCTAGCAAATAAATTAGGAGGCAGACTTGGGAGAGATATCCATGCTAAAGCAATGGAAGTCTCTTCTTTAGGATTAAACCATGGTGACCATCTAAACACACGGAATTGATACAATTCTTTCTCAAATTCGATGTAGTCAACTGACTTAGAATAAACAGATACAAAATCCTCCGCTTATCAATACATGGTTAATCTTATCAAGACATGCCTAAGATCCAACATACCTATATTGCATTGTCCTTTGATTCTCAATTGTTGTGGGATGAGCTTTCGAAGCTCTTTAACTTCAGGCCTTCCATAAGCAAACTTAGCCACCAAAGCAAATTGTAATCCCTCCTGGCCTGGACAGAGAAGGAACTCGTCAAACTCTTTTGATGTCCACTGGATTGTGGGTTCTCCATGGACGATTTCTACTCTTTTGATCACTGGTGGGGTGTGTTTGGCTTGGGTAGATGATGGAGAAGGGATAGAGTGAAGAAGAGAGGCAAAACTAGGTTCTTTCTCCCCAGCATAAGGCTGAGGAGAAGAGGCTGCCGCTTTTCATTATCAAAGCACCTCTAAATCGCCATGATCGCCAGAGAGAAGGAGAGAGGAGAGAGGCGGGTGGGTTTTAGCATAATGATTCGAATCGGGCTTTTTGGTCAAATTCTTTGCCGAAAGAGTTCTCCCTTATCGGATGGCATCAGATGCCGGTGGCGGGTTCTTGTTGGGTATTATTAGGTCCCAGTGGCCTCTTAGCTTTGTGTGTGGGCGATATCGGATGGTTGGTATCTCACCGCATAAGTGTCAGGGATGGCGTAGTTCATTAGTGCTTTCCCGAGGATGTCTGTGCGTGCTCTCCCGTCTTTAGTCTTTCTCGGCGTCAACCGGTTCCTATACCTTACCTTATTGCGCTGTGCGCTCTTCGCCTTCTTAGCTAGCAAGCCAAAGGAAGGGCGGGATAGAGCTCAAAGACAGGCTGAGGGCAAGAAGGACAGACGAGACAAGGAAGCAAAAAAAGGAGAAAAGAGAGATCAGAATAGAGGTAAGGGTTGAACGAACGGTAGGCCCAACTCTGTATACTTAGCCGGAAGCAGGGCATTCCACCGATTCGACTTAGGGAGAATAGCTTTCCCCTATAGTTTAAGAGCTTCTTTCCCTTACTAGTTGACAAGTTTAGTTTTCACTCGGAGCCACCTTTTTGTTTACAGGAAACAAAACAAGCCCTTAGTCAAGAGGTTAGTTACCCTCTTCGGTATCGGCAGAGAAAGTAGAGAAGGACAGTGACACAATAGCTCTAACATAAGCAAGCTGTCAAGAGGGAGCAATGCAGTCAGTATACAGAATCGGCTTTTTAACCATTCGATTCGCGGGCTTAGTCACCCCTACCCTATGGATGGTTTCATAGCTTCTATCAGGTCAGGAGTGAACGAAGGAAAGGTGGTTTCAAGGAAGCCTTCCTTTGATTTTAGGCTTTCTTCTTGCTGCTTTGTTTGCGCTTTCGAATCCGCTTCTGTAAAGAAAGGAGAAGAGAGAGGCGTCGGCTAACTAACTTACATGATTTAAACTATGCCTGAAAGGTGAACAAGAAGAGTCTTCACTAGTAGCTAGTATTGAAAGAAAAGAAGCCGTACCTTCGCTGCTTGCTTTGTGCGCTAAGAGCTTTCTTTCCTGTAGGATAGGAAGAATGGAATAGGAAGATAAAAGGACATTGTTCAGAGTGAAACTGAACCAAACAAAGACCCTCTCTCTGTAGGACTCGCTATCTATGCCCGAAAAGTGCTCTTCTTGAGCGATCCATTCTATGAGCGGGGCAGCTAGTAGAGAGAAAATCTCCATCTTTTTATTGTTGCCGGTCCCATTGATTTAATTAAAGCTTGTTACGATCAGGCTCATATTTGGCTGCTAAGTACCTCTCCAATGGCAAAAATGGATTGACCAACCCACCTCTTAAATATCCTGCATTAAAAAAGGTATTATTTTTCAAAGAGAGACTTTCAGGCAGAACTT